ATTCCCCATTACGTTGTCGGAACAAAAATATTGCATGTATCAATAGGGATGGAAATATTTAGTACATGAAATAGCGATTTGCTAGATATATAAATAGATATATAAGATATAACTAATAAAACGGATCTTGTGTTCTGGAATTGGAATCAAAGAAAGATATTTAAAATGGCTCGTATGTTGTGACTTGGAATAAATGTTTCTCGGTAAAGGAAGGGAATAGTAATTTATTCATTCCTAATTTATTCCTATAGAATGTCTAGGAACAAGAAGATTAAATCGGATATATCGACAGATTCCCGCGTAGTCCAAAGAAAAAAAAGATCCAATTTCATCTCTATCGAATTTTAATATCAGAATAGTGGATATAATTATGATGCAATGGGTTAGGTCCACTTACTTTTTATTTTGTTGATTTCTAATCGATTTAATTGGAATAATGGAAAATAGGAAAGGAATAGTAATATTTGAAGATTTAACGAGACGACTTATCCTTACATTCATTATAATATTTAATAATATATTTATTATTTAATTTTAATTAATAATATATTTATTATTTAATAATATATTTATTATTTAATTTTAAATTTATTATTTAATTTTAATAATATATTTAAAAAATAGCAAATTTCTAACCATACTATAATTAATTATAATGTTATAATTTTGATTATATATTAAAATATTAAATTATACGGTTTGTTACTTTTTTTTTATTACTTTATTACAAAGATCAACAATATCTTTATTCGCACTTCAAATATGAATACTACTGCCGGAGTTTTATGATTTATGAAAAAATCAAAGCCCCTTATCGGATTTGAACCGATGACTTACGCCTTACCATGGCGTTACTCTACCACTGAGTTAAAAGGGCTTGTTTGATCCAATTCCTGAATAAAGACACTATGAGTTTAGTATATATACTTATTATAATAGATGTACATAGATATATCTTATAGTACATAGATATATCTTATAATAAGTATAAGTTTTCATTCAGGAATGCAAAATTTTCTTTATCCAGTAAATTAAATAATTTAATATAGAGTATATAATATAGGTAAAATAAAACGGTTTATTGATATTGGATTTGATAAATATCAATACAATGAATTGTTTCAAGACTATCCTAATTGACATCATAACTAAATTCATTTGAGTGATACATGTATCCACTAATTTAACATAGATCCAAGATATTTCATTGAATCATTGATAAAGAGATTCGGATAAAGAGATTCGGATAAAGAGATTCGGCGTGGCCTTTGAACCAAACTTTTATCGAAAAAAATTGTATAGAAAGAATCGTGAAAGACGGAAAGATCCTTCGTATCGAGTCATACCATTCCATTATATTGACAATTTTAAAAAACTATTCATACTATGAACATAGTATGATGGCGGTCGTGCAAGTCTGCCCCCATCGTCTAGCGGTTCAGGACATCTCTCTTTCAAGGAGGCAGCGGGGATTCGACTTCCCCTGGGGGTAGGGTACTACGAAAGGAAGTTGATCGTGGATTATCAATAAGCCTGGAATTGATTCTTCCTGGGTCGATGCCCGAGCGGTTAATGGGGACGGACTGTAAATTCGTTGGCAATATGTCTACGCTGGTTCAAATCCAGCTCGGCCCAATAATTTGCCGATCCGCCATGAAATGATATAATATAACCCATTTGTTGCTCTCCAGAAATGCCCGATCCCCCAATCCCAATACGGAAGAAATCCATTTTATGATATATCTATACCACTATTTTCTCTTTTTACAAGAAATTCTGATCTTGCTAATGATCTAGATTCATATCAGGATCCGTAACTATAAAGTTTAAGGAAAAGAGTAAATAAAAAAAAACTTTTTTGATTGAACGAGTGATTATCCAATTGATTTGGCAATAACGAAAGGATTACTAGTAATACCGGCTGCTCTCACTAAAGTACATATACATATGGGTATCGATATATCACACTCGCAGCTCTCTTACAACACGCCAATTCTAATCGAAATTGAAAGGGTTAGAATGAAATCATAAAAATATGTATACTTTATTTTATTATGGTATTTACTTGGGATTGTAGTTCAATTGGTCAGAGCACCGCCCTGTCAAGGCGGAAGCTGCGGGTTCGAGCCCCGTCAGTCCCGACGAATCCAAATCCAATAAAAAACTATATCAATTCATCTCTCTATTTTTTGTGAAAAGAAGTCCAAATAACATAATTTCATTCCCAACAGCGATCCCTCTTCTTTTTTTCTTTTTCGTTTCCCATTTATCATCAACCAAATGGGGGAATTTCCATTTCTTCGACTAGTACCGATTCGATTGATGGGAGAGAGGCATATGTGGATTAGTACAATTATTATATTATTAGCATCAGATTCAGGATTCCACGGGATACCGTACTGTACTGGGTCTGGCTTTTTCAATTACTCCCGATCTGTGAAATATGAAATAGAGTAGAGTATTGTATGTTTCCCGGGAGTCCATACATAAATGGAATTTGTACAATATAAAATAAATTGCACATAGTTACTGTGTTAGTTACTGTGTATAGAATAGTATAGAATACTTTTATTTTAAGGGGCCCTATTTTGTGTAACCTCAATTTCAAATTTTACTAATTTGAAATAATCTATCTCATTCAAATTTCGCATTGAGCTTTTGATATATGCGTCCCATTACTAATCCAATGAAAGAGGATATTCAAAAAATAAAGATCAAACAAGGATCACTTTTTTATTAGCGAGGTAATGCATTTTTTTTTTTTTTTTTTTTTTTCTAAGGGTTTTTCCTTGAAAGAACAAACTTTTTAAATTTATATATAAATATATAAAAAAATAGTTAATTTGATGGAATATTCGATTTTTTTATACCGGAATTTGTACTCGTCTTTATCATACTTCTTTTTTTTTTCCAAGAAGATTGGATCATTAAAAAAAGGAGTTTATAACTTAGCTCCTTCCTTTTTTTTCATTGAGCTTCTATTGTTTGTTGGGGTTTGTTTAGAACCAATGGTAAGTGGAAAGGCGGTTAGATGATACTTCATCAGATGATTGTACAAAGAGGGCGGTAGGTTATAGAAAAGAAAGAATGGAAAAGAATGATAAATAAATAAAGGAATTATTGATTGTATCGGGAATCAAATTTTGAGTTCAGTATGGATAAAAGATCGTCCTATGTTATACTATTCAATTCTTGACGATGAATCGATTTGATAGCTCCGATATTGTTATTCATGATATTGATCCGATTCGATATCATCGAGATGTAATGCATCCCATTGAATTTACAGGCGAAAGATTTATTATCTCTATGGGATTAACTCCCGAGTTATTGCGAATTAAAGAAAAATTAAACAATGAGATTATGGAAGTAAATATTCTCGCATTTATTGCTACTGCACTGTTTATTCTAGTTCCTACTGCTTTTTTACTTATAATATACGTAAAAACAGTCAGCCAAGGTGATTAATTTGAATTAAACTTGATTTTTTATTTCTTATCAATAATTGCAGAGAAGAAAAGGATAAAAATTTCGCGTCTTAAATGAAATGGGCAGACTAGAATCAGTCGTATTCTATGAGATACGATAGTATGGTAGAAAGATTCAGATATTTCTTTCTACCATACTATCTAGTATTGTTATTGTAGTGTATAAAGTTGTATTGTAATGCGGGTTAATTTAATATAGATTAATATAGATCAATCTACAATAGTATCATCATATTCCTTTTCTATATATATAGAAATCTATTTAATTACGTATATAATATATTATATATAGTGATAATGTATATTATATAGTATCCCAATTCTATTTCTTTGCTTTATCTATTTGTATTTAATTTGTGTTGATTTCAATTAAATTAATTTGAAATAATCGAAAGCGACTTTTACGATTAGAATTCCTAGATTTCTGATTATTTTCAATATGAATCCCGATCGAAAGAATCAATGACTTCTTCGGATTTCGAAAAGGATTAGTAAAACCCGTCGACTTTTAACGTTTGAACCATGATATGAAATGGGTTCAATAAAACAAGCAAAACATAAATAAAATTTCTAAAATAGTAAAACTAAAACAAGCGGCGCAATATGTGACTCGCCCAAGACAATATTTTAGGATGTGCAGTATCTCGTTGGACAACTACTATGTTGTTTCCCAATGTGTATCCACGTAATGGAATAACCCAATTGTTTTCTCTTTGATCTTTGAACAGTAAAGAGGTAAACAAAATAAAAAAAAGTTCCGTTCTTCCTCATGGTCCATATCTAACTTTGGTAAGAGTCAGTTCATCGAAATAGAAAATTTATGAAGAATTCAGTTGGAATAAATTTCCTACCATTTGTATTCCTTTTACTATTTTTACTTTCAAAATACGAACACGGAAATAATTGAAATATTTCTTTGATTGAAAGAGTATTCTTCATATATATTTATTATTCTATTCATAGAATACATTACTCAACTAAAATCCAAGAGAATTTCGAAATGAAGATATTTTTCATTTCTATTTCAATTTAAAAATAAAATTTTAAATTGAAATAGTGAAATTTTAAATAAAAAAAACTTTGCCGAACGATCTATAAAAAAAAGTGATACTGTTTAGTTCCTAAACTCAATTAGTAGTACTTCTAGAGTCCACTCCTTCCCCATACTACTAGTGAAAGGGAAAACGTAAAGACTACCATTAAAGCAGCCCAAGCGAGATTTACTATATCCATGTGAATTATGTCCTCTATCTCTATGAAGGAATTATTCAATTATTGTTCACTAATAAATAATAGGGGAATCACTGGCGCAGAGTCAAAAAGTTATTCTGACCCAACACCGTTGATGAAACAATCCAATAAATCCAATTAGAACAAGTTCTTATACGATTTCTAGTATAATTAGAAAAGATTAAGCCCAAGCAAAATATGCGGAAACCCCCTTGGAAGTATCAAAGAAATGATACTAACATGTAGAAAAAAACCTATTCCTTATTTTGTTGCTCTTCATTT